CGGTCGGAATAGGTGAATCAATTCCCTCCCTTAGAACCGTACTTGAGAGTTTCCTACCTCATACGGCTCATCAATCTATTCTATTTTATCTTGAATAAACCAGAAGATGTTTATTACATAATACATAAGTTTCCAATTCTAATTTGGATGAATGATTAGTTTTCTCTTTTCTCCCACCTTCAGAAGAATGAAGCATAGATATCCCCCGATATCGTTAGAATTTTCTGAAAGGTAACTATCTCGATTTCATATTTCATATATGGGATATGATATTTTTATATCTTTTTATATAGAATTTTTGAAAAAGACTTTATCCCATTAATAAAAAAGAACTTACAATCTTTGGGATCTGATGCTACACCGCTGCTCAATACTTTAGTAGATCGACTCTATTACATAAGTTGATTTCTAACTTTTTTTATTCCATATCATGACATAAGTAAGCAGTTCTGAAATGTATTGACCAAATAATAGCTTACTAATTGATCTTTACGGTGCTTTCTCTATCAATTTGACTCTTTATCCATAGAGTATAGTATATAGGCCATACCTATTTCTTCCGATTTTTTTGGTTCTCGCGAAGTATCTTTCCTTGCTACAGCTGATAAAAATCGTTACTTTGGACGATGCATATGTAGAAAGCCTTTTTTTTCTAGTATTTACTAGACGATTTGATCTCTTTTTCCTTCTTTCTATAGTGAAGATAGTCGCACGTAATGACAGATCACGGCCATATTATTAAAAGCTTGTGGTAAAAATGGATTTCGTTCTAGTGCCCGGAAATAATATTCCAAAGCTTTTGTATGCTCTCCGTTGCTTGTGTGTATAAGACCTATGTTATAGAGTATATAACTTCTATCATAGGGATCAATTTCTGGTCGCGTAGCTTCATAATAATTCTGTAAAGCTTCTGCATAATTTCCTTCGGATTGAGCCGACATCCGTTACGGTCGTTCATTCTTGTAAAAGAATCTCCGTTCCAGAACCGTACGTGAGATTTTCATCTCATACGGCTCCTCCCTTCTGTGCATAGTACTAAAGGTAATAATTCATGTAATCAAAATTTAACTATTCTCATTATGAACTGACAGGAGCTGGTATTTTTACAAGAAATTTCTAACCAGCCTTCCCACAAGAGGTTTTTTCTTACCACCAATCGTATTAGTGATAGATAGAAATGGTAACTCCAACAATTTCTTTGTACTCAACGCTTACGATTTCCAGGAATTAGTCACTTCAACGGTCTTTGATGGTTATACGGGTACCCAAAGCACGAATGAGATGGATCTTAGTTTTCCCAACCATTCTTGTTAGTCCCGATACCGATAAGGAAAAGGGTTATTTATAACAAAGTTTTCGTGTTGTTGATTCCTAGGTGTAGTGCTTTTTCCACAATGCCACCTATGGATACTAATTAAGTAGGATTGACCTCCAATAAAGAACCTATAGATGTAACCTTTCGCTCAATACTAAAATCGATAATTGAAGCATCTAAGGCTGCATCAATCGAGGATACACGACAGAAGGAATTGCTCTATCTCTAAACTTCACCTTCACCAAGCGTAGGTTTCTTTCACTAATTTGTTTTTTTTTATTCCTAACTACGTTCTTTTTCTCGTAAAACTGAGGGGTAAAAAAACAAGAAAAGAATCAAATCGCACCATCTCCGTAATAGGTAAATGCCCTTTTTTCTCCTGAAGTTGTCGGAATTATTCGTAATAAGATATTGGCTACAATTGAGGAGGTCTTATCAATAAAATTTCCATTTATTCGAGATCTAGGCATAATTATCAATTCATTCTATAATTATTTTCATTACCCTTCGGGGAAAACGATCCCACAAAAAAAGGAATTGTACAGTACAAAATAACATAAAAACAGACTAATTGGAAAAACGTGGGGCACAAATTGTCCTCCCTTTTGACAAAGATGAAATGAAATAGTTGAATCAGATTATATTTCATTCCAATTTCGTAGTATACTATTACTATTTCATCTAAGTTTTTATTTGGTTATCAAAAGGAAAAAGAATTGAATAATCATTCCATGATAAAAAAATAAGGTAACCATCCTTTATTTTAATTATTTTAATTTTATTTTGTTTGCATAACGTATATGTGCCACGCCATACAGTTGAAATCAAAAAATGAATCGGACAATTCATGAATTTTGAATAGATCATGGGGTAGCTAATGAAAGAAGTTGCTGTTGATAAATATGAAATTGGAAAAAAAACTTTTCTTCCTATGGAACCACCAGGCGGTCATACCTGTACTACAATTAAGATGAATGACTCGCTACTCATTCGGTTTTTGGTCAAGAATAAGATTCCGTAGGAGGGATGGCTGAGTGGTTCAAGGCGTAGCATTGGAACTGCTATGTGAACTTTTGTTTACCGAGGGTTCGAATCCCTCTCTCTCCTTTTCTTTTCATTTATCAACGTTACGTATCAAATCAAATAATAATTGATATCATTATTCTAACAGTCCTTATTTGATAGAGATTTTCTATCCCTAATTAGAGCCTGTGATACGTAAAATACAAATAGAAATATTGTATTGATATTGAAAAGAAGAAAAAGAATCCTATTTATTGTAGATCCATTTTTGATATGTGAATGAGACAAGGTACTCTATTTACTTCAGCGAAGGGGGTAAAAATTGTATGAACCTTGCTTTTTTATTTTCGTTAGAATCAAGTTTGACGGGAATAATATTCTACGACCAACAACTCATTTATTTTCAAACCGATCGATTTATTATCTATTATTTGATTTACAAATCCTTTATATTGTAAGGAATCAATAGTCAAATGGTTTGGCAATTCCCCGCGGGGGGATGAAACAAGATAATTTTTAATCAGAGCTTTCGATCTTTCTTTATCCTTCGTAGTAATAATATCTCGGGGTTTGCAACGATAACTTGGTATATCTACTATACGACCATTAACTAAAATATGTCTATGGTTAACTAATTGTCTGGCTCCAGGAATGGTCGAAGCCATACCTAATCGAAAAAGGATGTTATCCAAACGCATCTCGAGTAGTTGTAGTAAAACCTGACCTGTTGACCCTTTGGCTTTTCCAGCAATATGCACATATTTAAGTAATTGTCGCTCTGTCAGACCATAATGAAAACGCAATTTCTGTTTCTCTTCTAAACGAATACGATATTGTGATCTTTTTCCCGAGCGCAATTGGGTTTGAAGATAACTTCCGGATCTGGGGCTTTTACTAGTTAGTCCCGGTAAAGACCCCAGACGGCGTATTTTTTTGAAACGAGGTCCTCGGTAACGAGACATATAAATAAAGGCTCCCTTTTTGATTCACTTTCATTTGAAAAAAAAAATTATAATTATAATATTATATAAATCTAAAATTAAAATATAAAAAAATATTATAAAATAAATATATAAAATAAATTCAGACTGAACTAAAGGATCAGCAAAGCAAAACACAATCTACTGAAGTATTACAAAGCAGAATAAAATAAATTTTATCAATATTTTTATTTCTTGTATATATAATATAGTGAAGTTCAAGCGAAGGCTACCTTTTCAAATTTCTTCTGTAAAGATCTAGTTAACTTTTTTTATTCATAGCTATAGCTGCAAGTTACCATGACATAATAACTCGACATTTAGAGAAAGCGAGAGTAGAGATTTTCAATCATGCAAAGAAAAAGAGCCGGCTATCGGAATCGAACCGATGACCATCGCATTACAAATGCGATGCTCTAACCTCTGAGCTAAGCGGGCGGATATAAGATCAATAGTGTATAGGAAACTCTCGGATCTTAGCTATTACCTGGTGATTCTTCTTTTTTTTTCATTTATTGATTATTTAAATTTCTTCTCTATTTCTATTCTTATTTATTCTATTTATAGTTATTAGTTATAGATTTTAGATTCTATATTAGAAAATATAAAATAAAAATATTTAGATTCTTTATATCTAGATATATAAATAGAAATTTAATTCCATATTCATAATTCATATTATCCTATTAATCAAATTATCATATTTTAATTTATAATTTATAATTAAAAATCTTTAAAATAATTATAAATATTAAATAATAGAAAATCTAATTTAGAATTCAATTCTTACTATATTGAATATGATATGATTAATATGAAGATGAATATGAAATAAAGATGGATATGAAATCAATACAATAAATCCAATCTTAAATTAAATCTTCACTTCAATAATATTAATATGATTATTTTATGATAATTAAAATCATATTATGAATAATTCATTTATTCTCATTCTAATGGTGTAACTAAAAAACTATACTATAAATCTAAATTTCACGTAAAGAAACTATCTATATCCTAATAGATAAATAGTGAAAAACTAAATAGAATCATATTCTATTGATTTCTATTCGAATAATGTAAATCCATGACTAAAACTGATAGAAACTTGTATTCTATCATTATACACAAGAGGACGAATTGTTAAAAAAAAAAAAAAATAAATATCGAGCGTTCTACTATTTTTAATTCCGCTATAAAAAAGAAGGGGGAGTCAAGGCATAGATATATGTGGGATATATCTATCTATATTGAATTGCGGATACATCAATGATAGAATAATTTCGGATTGAAACAAATAGGATTCATCCAATAGAGATGAAATGATAGAATGGAAGACGGCCAAAAAAATAAAATAGCAGCATACACTTTTTCGATACAGGAATCCTTAACTAATGAATTCAACAGTTCCAAGATCAATGAAAGAGGTGTATGGAATTACAATTAGATCCTTGTATCATATCAAATATCAAAGCAAAGGGGGATATGGCGAAATTGGTAAACGCTACGGACTTGATTGGATTGAGCCTTGGTATGGAAACCTTGCTAAGTGGTAACTTCCAAATTCAGAGAAACCCTGGAACTAAAAATGGGCAATCCTGAGCCAAATCTTTATAAAAAATGGAAAATGAGAATAAAAAGGGATAGGTGCAGAGACTCAATGGAAGCTGTTCTAACGAATGAAATTGACTACGTTACGTTAGTAGCAAAAATCCTTCTATCAAATGATAGAAATGACAGTAAAGGATAAGCTTATATACCTAATACATACTGACATAGGAAAGATTAATCACAACCCTTTATTTCGATATTTAGATTCTTTCTATATTAATTAGAAAGATAGAGATCAAATAATCATTCTAAAGATCAAAAAATCTATGAAAAAAAGAAGAGTTATTCTTAATCCATTCCCATTTTCCAATTGAAGTTTAAATTGAAATAGAATTCTAATATTCATTGATCAAATGATTAATTCCAGAGTTTCATAGATCTTTTGAAAATTAATCGGACGAGAATAAAGAGAGAGTCCCATTTTACATGTCAATACCGACAACAATGAAATTTATAGTAAGAGGAAAATCCGTCGACTTTAAAAATCGTGAGGGTTCAAGTCCCTCTATCCCCAAGAAAAGCCCATTTTACCTCCCTCTTATTTCTTTATCTTCTTTTTTTTTCATCAATGGTTCAGTTCAACCAAAATTCAATATCTTTCTCATTTCATTCACTCTGTTCTTTCACAAACAAATCCGAATAGAAATCCTCGTTTCTTCTTCCAATCCAATTTCATTTGTATAGATACGATACCTGTACAAATGAACATATATGTATAGATTCAAGGAATCCCCGTTATTGAGTCATTCACAGTCCATATCATTATCCTTACATTTACAATACAAAGAAAGTCTTCTTTTGGTTTTGAAGATCTAAGAAATTGAGGAGCTAGGTACAATTTGTTAAGACTTTTTTAGTTCTTTTCATTGACATAGATACAAGTACTCCGCTAGGATGATGCACAGGAAATGGTCGGGATAGCTCAGTTGGTAGAGCAGAGGACTGAAAATCCTCGTGTCACCAGTTCAAATCTGGTTCCTGACACGTGAATAATGTATCGGATAAATATTAATACCTCATACAAATGAAATTCATTGATACAGATCGGGATACATATTCTTTACTTTCCTTTTCATTTTTATTTTTTTCCTCTCTGTTCATACTTTGATCTTATTTAAATTTAAAATAGGATGTTAAATTTTCGTATATATCTCAAATTTAATAAAAAAATTAGATAAAAAGATTCAGAGTGAAAGGATAAGAATAGAAAGGATGTTTTTCAGACACAGTACAAATCAACCCCAATTCCTTTCATTTTTCATTTCTGCATTTCGTCTCTTCCGTCTTTTTTTTTCATATTTTTTTTCTCACTCTTGCTCAATTTCCGGGGCCCCCCTAAGTGATGTGCGCGGTACAAAGTTCATGGTGCAGAACTCTTTTGAGTCATCCTAGTCTTTCTGCTCATACAAAATGTATATGATATCTTTCCAATTGGGGAATATCAATGAGAACCTCTTTTTTTAGCCACCCCCATATGAATTAAAGTCCAGTTACTCTGTTTCATCTAGAAGGGAATGTAAAAATGTTCTTTGATTGAAATGAAATCTGGAGTCGTGTCGTATAAGTAAAAAGGAGTTTCTTATCATTCAAAGAGCATCTTGTATTTCATAGAAATTGGGAGTGGAGTAATATAGTCTTTACGTAAGGGCCAGCCTATCCAACTTTCAGGCATCAAGATACGTTTAAGGCGAGGATGATTCTCATAAGAAATTCCCAACATATCATAAGATTCCCGTTCCTTAAAATCCGTACTTCTCCAAATCCAGAAAACGGACGGGGTTCGAGGATTACTCCTGGGGGCAAATACTTTTATGCATACCTCCTCTGGTTTATCTATACCATAACGTATTTTCGTAAGGTGATACACACTAGCTAAAAATCCGTCTGGTGCTACATCATAGGCACACTGGGAGCGTAAATAATTGTAACCATATACCATATACATATAAAATGACAGCAATTGAGTTCCAATCTTTGGTTTTTATTTGTAAAGTCTCTATTCTTCGGCAATCAAAGCCTAAAGATCTATGAACTAGCTCATGCTTGACTAGCCAATCATATAAACGAATTTGCATCTCCTTCATCTCTACCACATTTTTCTTTGTATCAATACTTCACATTGACAATGAAATTGTTAAAGACTGACCCGCTCTTTCTTATTCTGCACAAAGGAACCCTGCCTGATTAACTAATTCGTAAGAAGATACTGACCCTTTGGACTTTAAATCTTTTTAAAATTCAAATCTAAAAGGTATCTCTGAAGTAGATGGTAATTGATAGAGTAATCCTTGATTATAATTTCCAGTATTAGTACTGTGTCGAAGGTAAACCTTGTGATTAGTAGTAAAACATCGATTCTCCTGTTGATACACAGTTCTATCTTCAACTTCAAAGATTTTTTTAGATATCTTCTTACGAAGTTTCGTTATAGCATCTATAACTGCCTCTGGCTTAGGCGGACAACCTGGCAAATAGACATCCACAGGAATTAGTTTATCGACTCCGTGAACAGTACTATAAGAATCAGTACTGAACATCCCTCCTGTAATAGTACAGGCTCCCATAGCAATTACATATTTTGGTTCAGGCATTTGCTTATATAATCTTACTAAAGAGGAAGCCATTTTAATTGTTACCGTTCCAGCCGTTAAAATGAGGTCTGCTTGTCTTGGGATCAATCTTGGCACCAACCCATAACGATCAAAGTCGAATCGCAAGCCTATATAATGAAGCAAATTCAATGAAACAACAACTAGTACCATAGAGAAGCAGCCATAAACTGGAGAGTCTTGGCCAATTAGAGAGATCATTCGCTGTAGTTGAAATAATTGAATGGGGGGTTGTTTGGTTAAGTAATGGAAACTCAACCAAATTCATAACTGTCTCAATGTCATCCTTTCCTTCCTTTTTCTTTTGATTGTCTAAATATTCATCTAAGACCATTCCAACGCTCCTTTTCGCCATGCATAAACTGAACCCACAATTGGGATAAGCACGAATATGAAAACTTCTATAAATACAGATACATCCAATACATCAAAACTCATTGCCTATGGATAAAGAAAAACCGTTTCAACATCAAAAACAACAAAAACTAGAGCAAACATGTAATAGCGAATTCAGAATTGTACCCAAGCATCCCCCATGGTTTCTATACCTGATTCATAACTAGAAAGCTTTTCTGGCCCTTCCCTAATCGGAGCTAAAATTCCAGAAATGACAAATACCAAGATAGGAATAACGCTTGATATTATTAGAAATGCCCAGAAAATATCATATTCGTGAAGCAGAAACATATAAATTACTCCTATGAATGTGGAATAGGCTGAATTATTCCATTTGAATTGGAATTTTCAATTAATCTAGACCTTCTTAGGTGAAACAAGAAAAGAATTTAGTTTGATCAAATCAAACCGCACAGTTGAGAGTTTGTTTGCTGTAGGCCATGCCTTCTTTCAAGATTCATCTAATGTCATCCCACTTCTATATTTTTCTGTTTTTTTTTTATTATACTTATTCTTATTTCTTATACCTTATACTTAGTATCTTAAGTATAAGGTATAAGAAATAAGAATACTTAGTAATTAGTTTATACTTATCTTATAAAGTATAATTATATTTAATTTTTAATTTGATGGAATCATGAACGTTCGGCATAATATAGGATCCCTCTAATAATCTTCTCCTAATAGTCTAATAGAAAGAATCACACATTATCGAGCAATTCAATAGACCAAATTCCCAAACCCGCTCAACTCTTAGAATATAGAAGTTGGAGCCTTGATGGATGTAGGGCTAATTAATTAGCCCTACATTATCTTTGAAACAAATTTAAAATTGAAAGAATCTAAGAATCTATTAGGTTTGTTGTTCAGCCAAAAACTGATTATCCACAAATACTCAAGATCAAGAAAAGAATAGGTCCTAGATCCATGCGACTTAGGATTGGATTTGCTTGGGTCAGGTTGAAGTCTTTAGACAGTCATGCGACTTAGGATTGGATTTGCTTGGGTCAGGTTGAAGTCTTTAGACAGTATTCTTTCATGATTTTAATTTCATAAATTGACTGGGTTTGGGTATACCAAACCCCAAAAAAGTGTATAAATAACTCTTTGATCATGGGCAATAAAAGAGGAAAAAGTAATTCATTCATGAAAATGGATAAAGAAATATGGTTATTTGATCCGAGATTTGACAAATACCAATTGGGTCCGTTGAAATGAATTATTGTGTTTATTTTATTGTTCCTACTATCCTACTATTAAAATATAAAATAAAACTACTAAAATCTCTATACAAAACAAAAATGGAATGTATAATGTATTAGGGCTATACGGACTCGAACCGTAGACCTTCTCGGTAAAACAGAGAAAACTGATTATTATCGAAATGATTCGAACTGTTTCAAAGACCCAACATGCATTTTGTTGCATTGGGCTCTTTCATCAACTGATGTAAAGATCAGTTAGTCCACCATTTTTTTCTTTACAGGAAGATAAAAAGATAATGAGACGGTTCCATGTGCTCTGATTCATTATTTGTATCCTGATCTAGGAGCAATACCAAAGTGTTTCAAAGAAAAGTGACCTTGATTTAGGTCTGCCTTCGGCCTAGATCAACCTAAGTGAAATGGAGCCTCTATCGCTCCACTGCAAGAGTAAAATATGAGACTTCATACACCTCAAAGCTCATAGGACGACAAGAGGTTCTTTTGAGACCCTTATACTCATTATGCCTGGCATTGAATGGACTGGACATTTACCTTACAATGGCATGTTCTATTTGATTGATTTGGCAGTGGAATTCGCACCTGAATCGGATCGAACCAAATATTTGTCAGGCTATTTTTCTCTTGTTCTCTCGAATCTACGGAATAAGACATCGACTTCTCAAAAAGATCAATTATGGTCATTGCATAATGGGCTTCCTTGAAAAGCATTGGCGCGCGTGTAAACGAGGTGCTCTACCTAACTGAGCTATAACCCTTATCATAAATCATAACTATTTTAACATAGAGGCAATTTCTTGTCAAGAAGGGTATTCCATATGTATATGATAACTCTCCGATCCGTTTACTGGTAAAAGATTGATATTGCTTAGAAAGCATATTTTAACTAGAATCCATCGAAATGATGAAGACCTTTTTGTGGTGATAAATAACCTACTTAACCCAGTGGTTAGAGTATTGCTTTCATACGGCGGGAGTCATTGGTTCAAATCCAATAGTAGGTAGAACTTATTAGATACCATGGAATCAGGTATCTAATAAGTTTTTCTACCCATCCTCTTTTTTTCGTTCTATCATAAGATTAATCAGATTAGACTTCATTGTGTTCAATTTGGTTCAATTTTTGGAATGAAAATGTAGTGTATAATAATAAACTCCTTTAATTTTAATTATTTTTTTGATTCTTTTTATTTTTATTGAATGCATTGACTACTACTGGGAAATCACATTGACAGCCTCTACTCGTGTCCTAGCTCGTCTGAGAGCTAGATTTGACTCAATTGCTTGTCTCTTACCCTCAGCTCTACTCAAGTTATCTTCAGCTATTTCAAGAGTTTGTTGAGCTTCTTGTGCATCAATGTCAGTACTAAATTCTGCATCATTTCCTAAAATAGTTATCTCATTATTACTTATTCTAGCGAAACCACCCATAAGAGCCACTGTTAACCATTGGTCGTTTAGCCGTATTCTCAAAAGACCTATATCTACAGCCGTGGCAATGGGGGCATGGTTTGGTAATACTCCAATTTGTCCACTATTCGTAGATAAAATAATTTCTTTCACTTCGGAATCCCAAATAATTCGATTAGGAGTCAGTACACAAAGATTTAAGGTCATTTCTTCAATTTGCTCTCCTCTTCTAAGTTTTCTAAGTTAATAGCTTTCGCGGTAGCTTCATCGATGTTACCCACCAAATAAAAGGCCTGTTCGGGAAGACCATCTAATTTTCCGGAAAGGATGAGTTGAAATCCCCGAATTGTTTCTGCGAGACCAACATATTTCCCCGGAGAACCAGTAAAGACTTCTGCCACAAAGAAGGGTTGTGATAAGAAACGCTCAATCTTTCGTGCTCTTGCTACAGTTAAACGATCTTCTTCGGATAATTCGTCCAACCCAAGGATAGCTATAATGTCCTGAAGTTCCTTGTAACGTTGTGAAGTTTGCTTAACTCTTTGAGCAGTTTCATAATGTTCCTCGCCAACGATCCGAGGTTGTAACATGGTTGACGTTGAATCTAAGGGATCTACTGCTGGATAAATACCTTTGGCAGCTAATCCTCTTGATAATACAGTAGTAGCATCTAAATGTGCAAATGTCGTGGCAGGAGCAGGGTCGGTCAAATCATCCGCAGGTACATAAACTGCTTGGATCGATGTTATAGATCCTTCTTTGGTAGAAGTAATTCTTTCTTGCAAAGAACCCATTTCCGTACTAAGGGTAGGTTGATAACCCACTGCGGAAGGCATTCTACCTAATAAGGCAGATACTTCGGACCCTGCTTGAACGAAACGAAAGATATTATCGATGAATAGAAGTACGTCTTGCTCATTAACATCCCGGAAATATTCCGCCATGGTTAGGGCAGTCAAGCCAACTCTCATACGAGCTCCTGGCGGTTCATTCATTTGACCATAGACTAGAGCTACTTTGGATTTTCCAAGATTTTTTTCATTAATCACTCCGGATTCTTTCATTTCCATGTAGAGATCATTTCCTTCACGAGTACGCTCCCCTACTCCGCCAAATACGGATACGCCTCCATGAGCTTTGGCAATGTTGTTGATCAATTCCATGATGAGTACTGTTTTACCCACCCCAGCTCCCCCAAATAGTCCTATTTTTCCTCCACGGCGATAGGGGGCTAAAAGATCCACCACTTTAATCCCTGTTTCAAAGATTGATAATTTCGTATCTAACTGTATGAAAGCGGGTGCAGATCTATGAATAGGAGATGTTGTGCGAGTATCAACAGGACCAAAATTATCAACAGGTTCCCCAAGAACGTTGAAAATTCGTCCGAGAGTAGCTCCGCCGACTGGAACACTTAGAGGAGCTCCCGTGTTAATCACCTTCATTCCTCTCATCAGACCATCTGTAGCGCTCATAGCTACAGCTCTTACTCGATTATTTCCTAATAATTGTTGTACCTCACAAGTTACATTAATTTGCTGACCAGCCGTATCTCGAGCCTTAATTACCAAAGCATTATAAATATTAGGCATCTTGCCCGGTGGAAAAATGACATCCAGTACTGGGCCAATAATTTGAGCGATACGCCCTAGGTTTTGTTCTTCAAGTGTGGAAACCGCAGGATCAGAAGTCGTGGTATTGCTTCTCATAATCGTAAATCATAATAATATGTCGAAATTTTTTTTTTATTTTAATACGGAATCAAAAATAAGTATCCGATAGCAAGTTGATCGATTAATTCCATAATCCATAATGAAGTAAATGGAAGTTAGCATTCGATTGAGTTGGTACCACCCAATGGAATCCATTTTAATCCTTTACTCATTCAATAAGTAAATTTTCAATTCAACGAGCCAACCAATCCTTTTTT